AATCACACGAGTGCTTATTACTAAGAGACATACCAGTATCGATATTTAGTCATTCGAGGGTCTCTTTTAAATTTTATAGAGTAGAGAAACTAGATATATCTAGTTTCTCTACTCTACCTGTTTCTCATTTATCCCTACGGAATACCAGACAAAATAGAACGATCTTACAAGGTTGATAATGAAATTGATTTATTTTTCCAAGAAGAATGATCGGACTGATAGGGACAGCAAACAATTCCTTATAACAAAAAACGAGTCTTATTATTCGAAACGCCTCGTGATCTTCAACCAATTATGAGCTTCAATATAATTCCCGGGAGTAAGTGCTATAGCTTGTTTCCAATACTCAGCGGCTTGGTCGAACCAAGCCTCTGCAATTTCAGAATCTCCTTGTCGAATGGCCTGTTCTCCCCGGTCGGAATAGGTGAGTCAATTCCTTCCCTTAGAACCGTACTTGAGAGTTTACTACCTCATACGGCTCATCACTTGGTATCCCCTTTGAATCTACCATATCTAATCTAATTCAACGAAGGTTATCATAGATCCAGAGACCCATCTCCTTTTTATCGGGTTAACTAAAAGAGATTAATTACATAAGTTTTAAACGAAAATTTGGATTACTAATAGGTTTTCGTTTTATCTTTTATCCAACCTTCTGAAGAATAAAACATGGGTATTTTTTTTTATTTACCTATTTTATCGTTATAATTTTCTGAAAGGTAACTATCTCAATTTCATATAGAAATTTATATAGAATCCTTGAAAAAGACTTTCCTTCATAAGAAAGAAAAGACTTACTCTCTTTGGGATCTGATGCTACACCGCTGCTCCCTAGTGGATCAACTCTATTACATAAGTGGATTCCTAACTTTTTTCATATCATGACAATGATATAAGTAAGCAGTTCTTATTGTATCGGACCAAAACCTCGCTAATTGATCTTTACGGTGCTTCCTCTATCAATTAGATTCTTTATCCATAGAATAAAGTATCTAGGCATATCTATTTCTTCATTTGATATGAAGTTTTTTTCTTTGCTACAGCTGATAAAAATCGTTATTTTGAACGATGTATATGTAGAAAGCCTTTTAGTATTTAATGCTTTTTTCTTTTCCTTTCTATAGTAGAGAGAGTCGCACGTAATGACAGATCACGGCCATATTATTAAAAGCTTGGGGTAAGAATGGGTTTCGTTCTAGTGCTCGAAAATAATATTCCAAAGCTTTGGTATGTTCTCCATTACTTGTGTGGATAAGTCCTATATTATAGAGTATATAACTTCGATCATAGGGATCTATTTCTAGTCGCATAGCTTCATAATAATTCTGTAAAGCTTCTGCATAATTTCCTTCGGATTGAGCCGACATCCGTTACGGTCGTCATTCGATTCCACGAATCTCCGTTCCAGAACCGTACGTGAAATTTGAATCTCATACGGCTCCTCCTTTATGTACATAATAAGAATAATAACTTATTAAGACTTAAAATATTCTCGTTATAAACTGAGCGGGGCTAGTGTTTTTACAAGAAATCTCTAGCCAACCCTTCTGCAAAAGATTTTTTCTTACCATCCAAGCGTGTTAGGATTAGATAGAAATGAAATAGTAACTCCAACAATTTCTTTGTCCTCAACGCTCCCTAATTTACAGGAATTGGTCACTTCAACAATCTTCGACGGTTATACGGGTATCCAAAGTACCAACGAGATGGATGCTTGTTGTCCCAGCCATTCTTGTTAGCCCCAACCCTGATAAGGAGGAAGGGGTTAATCGGTAATAAATAACAAAGTTTTTGTGTTGTTGATTTCTAGGTGTAGTGCTTCTTCCCATATGCCCCCTATTGGTACTAGTGAAGTAGGATTAACCTGTAATATAGAACCTATAGGTGTAACCTTTCGCTCAATACTCCAATCGACAATTGAAGCATCTGAGGCGGCATTACTCGAGGATACACGACAGAAGGAATTGCTCTATTTATAAACTTCACCTTCAACAAGTGTAGATTTCTTTCAGTAATCTTTTTTCTTTCTATCCCAAATCGTGTGTCTTTGGATGATCAAAAAAGAATCAAATCGCACCATCTCTGTAGTAAGTAAATGCCTCTTTTTCTCCTGAGGTTGTCGGAATTATTCGTAATAAGATATTGGCTATAATTGAAAAGGTTTTATCAATAAAATTTCCATTTATCTGCGATCTAGGCATAGATAACAATACATTCTATAATTCTTCATTACCTCTCGTAGGAAAACGCTCCCACAAACAAAGGAATTGGACAGTACGAAATAACATAAAAACAGACTAATAAAATGAAATTATTTTTATTACCTGAACTGTGAAGCAAGGAACTTTCTTTTCTATTTTTATAGTTAGGGTTGATTTGATTGTTCGTACCTATCAAATAATCTAATTATGAATAACTCGCTAATCACTCGGGTTTTGGGCCATAATCATTATGTAGGAGAGATGGCCGAGTGGTTCAAGGCGTAGCATTGGAACTGCTATGTAGGCTTTTGTTTACCGAGGGTTCGAATCCCTCTCTTTCCGTACGTTACCCAATTCACCAATGTTACTGACCATAATGTCTCAAATAAGGGATAATATTATTCTAATAGTTATACGGTATGGGTTCTCTATCCCTAATTCCTTTGATACAAAAATATTGGAAAGATAAGTAATATAATTCTCGCTGCCGATCTATTCCTTCGTCGAAAATGAAGTAAGATTGCTCGAACCCTTGTTATTTGAGTGAGTTTTAAGTTTGACGAGAATAATATTCTACCACTAGCAATTCATTTATTTTCAAACCGACCCCCTTACTATCTATTATTTGATTGACTAGTCCTTTATATTGGACTGAGTGAAGAGTCAAATGTTTTGGCAATTCCTCATGAGGAGTTGAATCAATAGAATTTTGAATCAGAGCTCTGGATTTTTTATCATCCTTCGCTGTAATAATATCGCTGGGTTTGCAACGATAACTCGGTATATCTACTATCCGACCATTAACTAAAATATGCCTGTGATTAACTAATTGGCGGGCTCCAGGAATAGTAGAAGCCATGCTCAATCGAAAAAGGATATTATCCAAACGCATTTCAAGTAATTGTAATAAAACCTGACCTGTTGAACCTTTTGCTTTTCCGGCAATACGGACATATTTAAGCAATTGTCGTTCTGTAAGACCATAATGAAAACGCAATTTTTGTTTTTCTTCTAGACGAATACGATATTGGGATCTTTTACCGGAACGTGATTGGTTTCTAAGATCACTTCCAACTCTAGGTCTTTTACTAGTTAGTCCCGGTAAAGCCCCCAGCCGACGTATTTTTTTGAAACGAGGCCCTCGGTAACGCGACATAAAGACTCCTTATTTGAAATTCCATTTTACAGAATAAGTCTAAATTAAAACTAAACTAAATAATAACTAAAGGGAAATATTGTACTACAAAGAATAATGAGATAAATTGTATCAGACTTTGTTATTGTATATATGAAATATATAAATAAAAAAGGATCTTTTCCTTTCTTGATTTGGTCTGTAGAGACCTAATCTAACTCTTCCTTTTTTTTATTCCTAGTTGAAAGTTTCTACGACATAATAAATTGGGGACTCTTTAAAAATGGGTCTTTTCAAAAGTTTTTGATTTCAAAGAGACATTATCAATCATGTAAAAAATCAAACAAATCCATAAAAGCCGGCTATCGGAATCGAACCGATGACCACCGCATTACAAATGCGATGCTCTAACCTCTGAGCTAAGCGGGCTCACATACGCATAAGAAAATTGTACATTTCATAAGAATTTACTAAACTACTTGGATCTTATTTTCCCTAGTAACTATTCAGATTCATTCTTAGCTATTCATAATTCATATTATTATAGCAAAAAGAAATAAAAAAATCGACCGTTCAAGTACTTAATAATGTCGGGTAAAATTAGATTAAAAGAAGAATCTATATGTGGTATATATCTATCTCTATTGAATTGCGGATACAGAAATGATAGAATCATTTCTGATCCCATAAAATGGTTTCCGCAGATAGAGATGAAAGAAGATAGGCAAAAAATAGGAGGAAAACATATTCAATATAGGAATCGGCATCTAATGAATTCAAGGGTTCCATTGAAAGAATGAAACGACATCACAATAAGATCCTAATCGAAAAAAAAAGGGGGGGATATGGCGAAATTGGTAGACGCAACGGACTTAATTGTATTGAGCCTTGGTATGGAAACCTACTAAGTGAAAACTTTCAAATTCAGAGAAACCCTGGAATTAAAAATGGGCAATCCTGAGCCAAATCTTCTTTTCCGAAACCAAACCCAAATACAGGGGTTCAAAAAGCGCGAGGATAGGTGCAGAGACTCAACGGAAGTTGTTCTAACAAATAGAGTTTACTATGTTGCATTGACAAAGGAATCTTTTCATCGAAACTCCAGAAAGGATGAAGGATAAATCTTAATAAACATATGTATACCTACCGAAATAGTATATCAAATTATTAATGACGACTCCAATTTTTATTTTAAAATGAAAGAATTCTTAGGAAGCGATTCCGAGTTGAAGAAAGAATCGACTCTTCATTGATAAAATAAGTGTCACTCCACAGTCTGAGAGATCTTTTGACGAACTGAGATTAATCGGACGAGAATAAAGATAGAGTCCCATTATACGTGTCAATACTGACAACAAGGAAATTGATAGTAAAAGGAAAATCCGTCGACTTTAGAAATCATGAGGGTTCAAGTCCCTCTATCCCCAAATCCCCCAAAAAGTCTTATTTGATTACCTAATTCTTTTTTCGTTTTTTCTTTTCATTAGTGGTTTCAAGCTTGTTATCTTTCTCATTCAGCCTATTATTTTACAAAGAGATCCTATTAAAATTGGATTCTCTTATCACAAACTTAGAAAGTCTAGGGACTGTATAAGACTTTAATAAAAACCCTTTTTAGTAAATACCCTTTCATTTTTTTAATTGACATAGCCTCAAGTCATATA